CACCACCACCCCTTGTCCCGGAAGCTTTCCGGAAGAAAGGGGATTGCTATCATGACATTTTATATTAGCCGTCTATAGAATTAGCTTCAACAGCAGCTAGATCCAGAGGGAAGTTGTGAGCGTTACGTTCGTGCATAACTTCCATACCAAGGTTAGCACGATTAATGATATCAGCCCAAGTGTTAATTACACGACCTTGACTGTCAACAACAGATTGGTTGAAATTGAATCCATTTAAGTTGAAAGCCATAGTGCTGATGCCCAGAGCAGTAAACCAGATACCTACTACTGGCCAAGCAGCTAAAAAGAAATGTAGAGAACGGGAGTTGTTGAAACTAGCATATTGGAAGATCAATCGGCCGAAATAACCGTGAGCAGCTACAATATTGTAGGTTTCTTCTTCTTGACCAAATTTGTAACCTGCATTAGCGGACTCATTTTCCGTAGTTTCCCTGATCAAACTCGAAGTTACCAAGGAACCATGCATAGCACTAAATAGAGAGCCGCCGAATACGCCAGCTACACCTAACATGTGAAATGGATGCATAAGAATATTGTGTTCAGCCTGGAATACGATCATGAAATTGAAAGTACCAGAGATTCCTAGAGGCATACCGTCAGAGAAGCTTCCTTGACCGATAGGGTAAATCAAGAAAACAGCAGTAGCAGCTGCTACAGGAGCTGAGTATGCAACAGCAATCCAAGGACGCATACCTAGACGGAAGCTAAGCTCCCACTCACGACCCATATAGCAAGCTACACCAAGTAGGAAGTGTAGAACGATTAGCTCATAGGGACCACCGTTGTATAGCCATTCATCAACAGAAGCTGCTTCCCAGATGGGATAGAAATGCAGACCAATGGCTGCAGAGGTAGGAATAATAGCACCGGAGATAATATTGTTTCCATAAAGAAGAGAACCGGAAACAGGCTCACGAATACCATCAATATCTACTGGAGGAGCTGCAATGAAAGCGATAATGAATACAGAGGTTGCAGTCAATAGGGTAGGAATCATCAAGACACCAAACCATCCAATGTAAAGACGGTTTTCGGTGCTAGTGATCCAATCACAAAAACGATTCCATAGGCTTGCGCTTTCGCGTCTTTCTAGAATTGCGGTCATGGTTAGAACTTGGTTTATTTATAATTTAATCATTAGAAGCTCCCAAGCATATACATAAGGCTTGTTATTCAACAGTATAACATGATTCATATCTGTATGTCAACCAGATATTTTGACATCTATATTTTGACATCTATATTAAAAATAAAAGACTAAGATTAGTCTATAGAAATAGACTATCTTACATTTAGCATAGACTATATGCTTACTTTGTAAGCATATTTCACACTATATTAACAGTATAATATTATACCCGTATATATAGACGCTATATTACATTCCTTATTACTTTATGGTTCCAAGTAATAATTACTAATAAAATTGGATTGGATCCAGAATAAGTAGACTTCTGTCTACTTACTATAGGACTTGGATCCCATTGATCTGGGTTGCCCGGGACTTGAACCCGGAGCTCGTCGGATGGAGTGGATTATCTACTCCTTTTCTAAGAGTAAAAAATCTCTCCCCAAACCGTGCTTGCAATTTTCATTGCACACGGCTTTCTCCATGTATAAATTTATTAATCATTTGGATCTCCGGGTGGAAAAATTCCATAGGATCATGAAGTGAGGTAATTGATCAATAAGCATTTCATTGGTAAAATCAGTTTTCTACTTGTTTATTCTGTATATTTTGCCAGGAATTAGATAGGGCATTTAATTTGGATAATATCTGAATTCCAAAATCGTTCTCTCTGTGAACGAGTCTTTGAAAAGGACGAATAAATTAATTCTTGTTCTTTGAAGAACGATTTTGTGAAGAGTTCCGAACCTGATTCTTCCCGAACTACACGTATCGTACTTTTATGTTTACAAGCTAAAGTTTTAGCACATGGAAGTAGAAGTATATACTTTATATAATATAAACCATCTTTACTGATGGATCCACTGTAGTAATGAAAAAGATTTCTACAAATTCGATCGAATCGATCGAGGATATCATCATCTGTTAGACTGGTCCAGGATAATTTACTAATTGGATGGCCTGAGATGTCACAGAATTTTTCTTTAGCCAAAAAGAAAAGAATTGATCTAATCGGAGCTATTGGATTCAATTCATTGGTAACTAGATCGGTAATGAATAAATCATCTAGCATTTTGGTTCTAACCACGAGAGGTTTTATTTTAAAACTCAGAAAATAACCTAAAAAAAAGGAATCATTCTTGGATAATTCAAGAATACATATCCTATACGGTTGAGACCAAAGATGGAAATAATATTGCCAAAAATGAAACAGATGATATCTACATTTTTTCACTTGGAGGTGAGTACCCTTTAAAGCTATAAGGGATCTTTCTCCATATCTCACATAGTGGATGAAAGAATCCTTCAACAACCAGATCCTTTTGGTTGAAATATTGATAGGAAATATGACAATATGTTTGATCTTTCGATCAAAATGAGTTCGATTGGGAAAAGATCCATACAACAACGATCGTGAACGAGAAAATCGTTTCAGAAGAGGAACTAAAAAGGATTCGCATTCATATACATAAGAATTCCATAGGAACAGGGATAACCTCATATTTTCCCTCGGTACAACCAAAGCTTTCTGCAAATTTTCTGCACTAAAACTATTTTTCCATTCATGGAGAATGAATCGTAATAGATGCAAAGAAGGAGTATCTCGGATCCAGCGACGAAAGGTCCGCACCAAAATTTCCGGATGAATCGAGTAGGGCACTCGTATATCTGATATATAATTGGAATGTGGGAATTTATCCTCGATAAGGGGAAATATGCAATGTATGGACCGAATACTCTTCCATCCACTCATTGTTTCTGCAAAATGTTTTGATCGCATTGCGAACGAAACTTCCAAGATAACTGTCAAAGCCTCTAGTACCGGTTCAGAATAAGAATTTCTATTGCGATCAATAAATTGAATTGGATCACAATTCCCGAATAAACCAATTGAATCATTCTGTTGACGTATCCGACGAATCAAACGTTTTACAGTTAGGAAACTAAAATAATTAGAAATTAAAATTTCTATCGGTTCAGAGGAACTTGATCTATCTAAATGATGATCATGAGCAATTGCGTAAAGATCTTCTCGAAAAAAAAGTGGATATAAAAAGAATTGTTGCCAAGATCTATGTTTGTTTCCATCTCTTTGAAACTCATCCATTTTAAAACCTGGGGCCCTAGAATAACCTCTTGGATTATGAAATGATACATGGTGCGATCTAGTCGGGACATAAGAAAGAATCTTTATCTGAATATTCTATCTACAATAGATCTTCATTCGTCATGAGGAAGAACAAAAATCTTTTATCTTGGCGGTCCGATCGCTCTCCTGACTTAGGGAATAAATTGACCTGGTCAGTACACTATTTCTCTTACACATTTGTTTTTGAGTATTTAGGACTCATTGCGGGTGTAGAAATCCCTGATCTACTACAGGGAAAAACTTCCCTTATCGGTTACTAAAATGCTCTTAACTTCTGAGTAGTAAAGGGAATTCCTCGTTGAAATGAGGAACAGAAGCTCGTTCCTCTGGTTTTACTTATGATTCAAGCCATCCAGCTTTCTCCATTGACTCGCTCGACTTAATCGAGTGTTGATTCGATCTTATTTCATAACTCATACATTTGTTCAAACAGCATAGAATATCCAATATTCTATTGGATACATTTGACTCCTTGAATAAAATACGTTTCTGATAAAATCAGATAAACAAAATAAAGTCTCATCAAGTCAAGATTGTTAGAACGACATGCTGCTTTTTCCATTTATTTCCTTTTCAGGATCAGTCGTAGTCTTACTAACTTTACCGATGGTATGGACGAAATTTTTACTTCATCCGAATGTGTAAAAGACCTTAGTCGCACTTAAAAGCCGAGTACTCTACCATTGAGTTAGCAACCCTTATTTGCTATTTGAAGAGATGTAATCGAAGTGATATACAAAGTTATTCCATATGAAAGAACCGGTATGAGATTTGAATCAGAAATAAATAGAATATATTTATTCTATGGAAAAAATAAAAAAAAAATAAAGGATCTATTAATTTAGATCTACCATTTATGAATCAAATCATAAAATTTGATACGGATCAGGTTATTTTTGATCCGTCAAACGAATTCACAATGATTCGAAAACATCCTGAATAGTGGACCTAATGAAATATTTATTAGGAATTATATGGGCACAATGCGCCATTGTCAATCCCAGATTGTTGGATTGACACTTTAATTGTTGGATTGGCACTACATTAAGACGAAAAAATTATTAGATACATCAATTAAAAGATCCTACGCTTATATTAGGAATGACAGTAAAAAAAAATTATTATTCGTTACGATAATTTGTTCTCAAGAAACTTCCAACTTTTCCATAGGAAGTTAGTTCCTGTATTTCATTAATTCGGTCCTTCTATACACTCCATCTTTTATCGTTCTTAGTCGAACGATTCAAATCTCTCTCATCTCCATATCAATAGAAAAAGATTTCTAATCTGCATACCTATATAGGATCGCAGGGCAATAATATACATGAAATGAGCATATAATAAGAGGAAAAAAAATGGATAATAAGAAAACAACCATGACACGAAACGTAAATAATAAATAAATCTCATGTAATTGAAATTTATTGCTAAATTTATTGGACCTAGACGTAGACGCATGACTTATCTCCCTTTTTTTAATTCTAAAGCACGTTTAAAATGATAAATTTTTGCCCTCAGAAAAATACCATGAACAGTTTCCGTAGGTTGAGCTCCTAAATTCACAATAGCACCATAAATTAAGCGAGTTTCATCCTTATTCATTGGATCATAAAAACCCAATTCCTAAAGAGCTTTTCTTTCTCCTCGAGACTTAACGTCAATGGCAACAATTCGATAGGTAGCTCATTGGGATAGATAGACAAGATAACCCCCTATCCCCCCTGGAAAACGTATATGAAGGTTTATCCTCATATGGCTCGAGCGATAATTGTTCGTATAAGCTCTCCCTATTTATAGAAGGAATATCTAACTAGATAAACTTTATAAATTAAAGTTATTATTCATCTTATTCCTTTGACTTCTCAAGAATAATAAAGATAAAATTTGTACTCGTAGCTCAAGTATGCTTGAGTAATGTTCAAAAACCAGAGAATATTACTAAAAAAGCATTTATCGCCACTAGCCGTCTTTCATCTATTTTCTCTCTCCGTTTTACGTGGAATATATCTAAATTCTTTATAATGTGATATAATTGTTTGATCGGAAATATAATTTTCTTGTTCTGAGATCAATTATCTTATCTTTGAATCATTAGGTCCAAGCCTTACTCTGGTGGTCCCCATCCATTACGGAATGACAGCAACGTACATTTCGTTATTTTCCACGTCGAGCAATAGGACGTGATTGATCCTTGTCGAATTCTATCTAGCTTTTCTCGAAATCGTTCGACTTAGATCGAAAATTGTTTCCTTATTCCACTTCACTATTCTAATCTTTGAGCTCGATGTAGACTTACAAAATGGTTATATCTCATTTATTTCATTTACACTAACCCTAAATTCTATCCCCTAATTGAAAAACGAATTTATATTTTATTCCTAGTCAAGCTCCGCTTATCTTTTTCAGAATATAAATGTTGAGCGAAGAGAATCTTCAAATAGAAAATGGCGGATGTCATAATCCACAGAACCAATCATGTCGTTTAAGTCGCACGTTGCTTTCTACCACATCGTTTTAGACGATTTGTTATCATAAGGTAGATATCTGATCTGCTATAAAATAGATATGTAATTATGAATAGTCATTAACTTAATTATACACAATATTTATATTGACATAAATTCATTATCCGAGCTAATGCTAGGTATTGAACTCTTCTTTAGCTGCATACATTACTTCGACAGTAATGGTTTCAATGCCCTTTTGTCGTGCAAATTTCTCAGTATTTCTTTCTACCTTTTCTCTGACAAAACGGGGGATTTTATTTAATTCTAGTCGACTTTCAGGATTCCAAATTAGGCCTATATCCGTGGATAATGATTTGGTTATGATTTCTTTAGTATCATGACCACCAAAAATATCTAGAAGATGGTCCTCCATACCTAGAGCAAATGAGTTATAAACTAGATCAGCTATTTGATTAGTACCTTCGTAACCTAGAAAGGGTCGGTATCCCAAGGGAAAATTTTGTATATGAACTGGTGCAGAAATAACTCCACAAGGAATATCAAGACGTTTACCAATATGACGTTCCATTTGAGTACCAAATATTGCAGATGGTTCTACGTGAGCGATCATATCTCCTACTTCAGCATGATCATCTGTGATCAGTATTTCATCACAGAAACCTTGGATTTGCTCTTTAAACCATTCCGCATCGTGTTTGCAATAAGTACCTGCACAACTCACACGAATTCCCATCTCTCGAGCAAGTATCTTAGTGATTGAAGCAGCATGAGTTGCATCACCAAAAACGACTGTTTCTTTTCCCGTCAAATTCTGACAATCAATAGATTTTGAAAACCAAGCAGCTTGGGAAACAAATCGAGTTTGTCCGTCGATATAAGGTTCATAATCAACTCTTTTACTTGATGAACTACGAGCCAAGGTATTCACATTTTTGTGAATCTGGCGGATCCACTCCGCCATATCCACAGCCCCCATGGGGGCTGTGGATATGTAAGGCATTCCATATTCTTTATTCAAATACATCGCCGTCATTAAGCCCACTTCACGATAAGGAATTAAATTGAACCAAGCTTTTGGTAAATTTTTAAGATCTTCTACAGATCCTCCTTCAGGAATTATTTGATTAATTTCAATGTCCAGATCTCGTAATAAACGTCTCAACTCACGACAATCGTGTTGATTATGAAAGCCCAATGTAAAAATTCCAATTATATTGACAGAAGGCGCATCTGTTAGGAATTTATCCAATTTTTTTTGTCTATGGCATCTATCTAAATAATATCGAACTACCTGTTCCAAAGTTCTATCTGCCGCCTGAATTTCATTCACTTGATAATGATCTACATCCGCAAAAATGACGTTGGAATCAGAAATTATGGATGCTCTATCCACAAAATTCTGTAAATCCTCTTGCAAGATACTAGAGGTACATGTAGGTGTCAATATGATAAGATCAGGACGTTCTTCCTTATCTTTACGAATAATATTATCCACAACTCTTTCTTGAGATCCACGTGCTAGTACGTGACGATCTACTATACTAGCAGTAGCAGCAGTAAAATCTCTTTCGCGTTCTAACATAGAACGCATTACATTAAAATAATCATCGCCTAGAGGAGCATGCATGATGGCATGCACATTTTTGAAGGAACTAGCTACTCGTAGGGTTCCAATATGAGCAGGACCAGCATACATCCAATGGGCTAATTTCATAAATTAGACTTTATTTCAATTTGATTTGTGTTCCCATCCTACACCATAAAAATATCCCTTTCTATATTTTTTAATACCTATTTTAAATCATATTTCCCTTCCATAAGTATAGTCTATGAAATGACTAGAAATCAAAATAAAGTAGAAATCCAATTTATACCATTATTTTATTCTTTAAATATTTGTCCCGTCTGGCTGGGACGGAAGGATTCGAACCTTCGCAATAACAGGACCAAAACCTGCTGCCTTACCGCTTGGCCACGCCCCATTCTTATCTGATGCTAATCAATACTCATATTAATAATAAATATAAGTTAAAGCAATGTTCCATTCTAATCTTAACTGCATTATTAGAATTCGATTTGCTATAATTTAATTGCTACGATTATTAAGAGATCTCTGAATCTCATACCAATAAATATGTGATTGCATCCTGCATTTAGATATAAGCCTGCTTAGCTCAGAGGTTAGAGCATCGCACTTGTAATGCGACGGTCATCGGTTCGATCCCGATAGCTGGCTCTTTTCTATTTTTTTAATTCCTTCCATTATAAACCATGTCTCGTTAGGATCTATGAAATAGGGAGAAAACTCTTCCTTTTATGATCGTCGGTCCACCGGGTCTGTCATGGCATAACGAAATGAATGATTGGAACATATTTTTTTAGACCTCTCCAATACAAACATAAATTGAAAAAATGTCGTTCTCCATATAAAATAATTACAATATTCGCACGGTTTATACTATTCCTCTTTCCAGCATTATTTGTTTATTTCGTAAAATAAGGAGTTTTTATGTCCCGTTATCGCGGACCTCGTTTAAAAATAATAAATCGTCTGAAGACTTTACCAGGACTCAGTAAGAAAACACCCAACAGAATTATTGAGAAGTCTGGCAAGAGAAAACATTCTAAACCTTCTAAACCTTCTAAATATCCTGTCTGTCTAAAAGAAAAACAAAGATTACGTTTTCATTACGGACTTACAGAGCGACAATTACTTCAATATGTTCGTATTGCTAGAAGAGCCAATGGACCCACGGGTCAGGTCCTATTGCAATTACTTGAAATGCGTTTGGATACCATTATTTTTCGATTGGGTATGGCACTTACCATTCCTGGAGCCAGACAATTAGTCAACCATAGACATATCCTGGTCAATGATCGGATAGTAGATATACCAAGTTATCGTTGCAAACCCCAAGATTTGATTTCTATAAAAGATCAACAAAGATCCAGAAATATAATAAATAAAAATATAGATCTATCCCAGAGGGATAAAATCTGGGTGCCAAACCATTTGAATCTTAAAAAAAAAAAAAAGTCACAATATATTGGATTAGTAAAAAAAATAGTAGATAGTAAACGGATCAGTTTGAAGATTAATGAATTGTTAGTCGTAGAGTATTATTCCTGTCGAGTTTAAATTGAGAATAAAAAGGAGGGATTCCTGCACATTTGTTCCTCTGTACATTACATTACAATGTTAATAAATATTAACACATTTATTGTCCGTTTTTTCCAATTCCAATGTTAGTTATTTTCCTTTCCCATACCAATGTTCGTTTTCCTCATTTCATTTCCTCTATCACGAAATAATAACGGGGTTGTGGGATGATGAGATCATCCTATTGGGATGGGATTCAATAGATTTATAAAAAAAAAAATAAGGTAAATATACGGAAAGAGAGGGATTCGAACCCCCGGTAAACACACGCCTACATAGCAGTTCCAATGCTACGCCTTAAACCGCTCAGCCATCTTTCCTATGCAATCTCTCCATTTAAATCCAAAAAATGTAAATTAGATTAGTGGATAGCAAGTTAAAAATTATTCTTGTTCAGATACGAGAACTTCCTTTTGCAGAAGTAAAGTACTTAACTTATTCAATCCCCCCTAAAGACAAAAGAATATTTTACCACACTTCTTATTTTCTTCCTATTTCAGCAAATTAGAATCTTTATCAATCTGCTGATCTCATCTTATTCGGGTTGCCCAATCCAATCGCGAAATTGAGCCAGATCTATTAATCCATTTAATTTCATGATCATAATATACATAATGATTGTATAGTATTATTAATAATTCTTCGGCAAGGATTCATAGTACAAATTGTATCATTATGACGAGATTTTTATCCATATTTATTATGTATGTTAATATGGGTATGCACACAATGATCATTTAGTTCTCATTATGCAATGATCCTTTCACTTTACTTACTTGTTTGCTCGTTCGGATCACGAGCAAATGAGTCTGGACTTACTTATTGAGTTCGTAGAATATTTAATTTAAAATAAATTAAATTTTTTCTATTGTTCATCAGTCAATTTACATGAACACCCCTTTCGAATATTCTCTATCTATTTTTATTCAGAATAGTCAATTAGATTAGAATTTTCACATATTTACGATCAGAAGGAAACCCATTTATTATGCTATTGTGCGTCGGAAAATCATTTTGTTCATGGGATCATTTCCGTATGGGGAATGAAGGAAATTATCAAATCTCTAATTGACTATGCCTAGATCTCAGAGAAATGACAATTTTATCGATAAGACCTTCACAATTGTAGCGGATATCTTATTGCAAATAATCCCAATGGCTTCAGGGGAGAAAGAGGCATTTACCTATTACAGAGATGGTGTGATTTGATTTTTTTTTCTCTTTCTGTTTTTCTCCTTTCAGGGAATGGCGGGATATTGAGTCAAAGAAAACTTACGCTTAGTGAAAGTGAGTTTCATAAATAGAACAATTCTTTCTGTCGTGTATCCCCGATTGATGCAGCCTTAGATGCTTTGATCTTCTGAGATTCTAGTATCAAGCGAAAGGTTACACCTATGTATGTAATAGGTGTTAATGGTCAAACCTATCTGATAGGCACGCATAGGGGAAATTAAAAAGCACTACGTGTGGAAATCGACAACACAAACGCTTCGTTATCATACATATGACCTTTTTACGAAGGGCTAGTAAGAATGGTTGGGGCAACAAACATCCATCTCGTTTGTACTTCGGATACCGTTAGAACCATCGGAGATTGTTGAAGTGAATAACTCCCTTAAAATACGGTGCGTTAAGGACAAAGAAATTGTTGAAGGTTCTGTTTTTAGTGATAAGCTAAAATCCTTGTTATTCAGAAAAAAGAATCTTTGCAAGAAGGATGGCTAGAGATTCATCAGAAATACACTAGCTCCTATTAATTATTAATAATGGGGATAAGACTCTCTTTACAATTCAACGGATTACTTCCCTTATTATGTAAAATAAAAGGAGGAGCCGTATGAGGTGAAAATCTCATGTACGGTTTTGTAACGGAGATCATTTCAATTGAATGAACGACCGTGACGAATGTCAGCTCAATCCGAAGGGGAATATGCGGAAGCTTTACAAAATTATTATGAAGCCATGCGCCCGGAAATCGACCCTTATGATCGAAGTTATATACTATATAATATAGGTCTTATCCACACGAGTAATGGGGAACATACTAAGGCTTTGGAATATTATTTCCAGGCATTAGAACGAAACCCATCTTTACCACAAGCTCTTAATAACACGGCCCTGATCTGTCATTACGTGCGGCTATCTGTACTATAGAATGAATTCGTTTAGAACTACGGATAAGGACAAAAGAACAGGCTTTCTACATATACGCCGTCCAAAGGGACGGTTTTTATCAGCTGTAGTAAAAAAAATATCCCTCATAGGAGCCCAAATATGAATGGATAAATAGAGCCTGGATATTCTATGGATAAAAAAAACCATTCAATTGATGGGGAAAGCACCATAAAGATCAATTATTGAAAGTTCGGGCTGATACGATCAAATCTGCTCATTGACAAAAATAAGGAATCAACTTATGTAATAGAGTTGATTTACTAGGCTATTGAGCAGCGGTGTAGGATCAGATCCTAAAGATGTGAAGTACTCTCCTACCAGTTGCAGACGGAAAGTACTATTTGAAAGTTCTATACAGAACGTAGATAGTTACCCCTTAAAAAGACTTCTATTCGGATAATCTGAAGTAGATCTTTTTGTTTCTATACTTCATCTTTATGAGGGTGGGAGAAAAGATAAAACCTTTTTCATTTATCGAAAGTGAAGTTTGAAACTCATGTCATTGACCCTTTCTGTTCTTTCGGTTAACCTGAACCTATTCCCAATCAACTCTCTTCTATTTTGTAAGTTTGGGTAAAGAACTAAAGAATAATAGTGAATTGAGCCGTATGAGGTAGGAAACTCTCAAGTACGGTTCTAAGGGAAGAAAACTTTTCCAAGTTGACCTATCCCGACCGAGGAGAACAGGCCATTCGACAAGGAGATCCTGAAATTGCGGAGGCTTGGTTCAATCAAGCTGCTGAGTATTGGAAGCAAGCTATAGCGCTTGCTCCAAGTAATTATATCGAAGCACAAAATTGGTTAAAGATTACAGGACGTTTTGTAGAATGAAAATCTCTCTATTACCATACTGGTAAATCGTATGGATTATGATATGAAACATTTTATCCATTCAGGATAAATCAATGAATCATACTATTCGATCGAATTAGCTTCTCTTATTTCGTTGTCATTTATAGAAATAAATATATTGACAATAAAATAAATAATACCTTCTATGGATCGTTAATGAAAGGGATCTTTTGAATAGGAGTAAATCCCGTCCAGAGATTTAATTTATTAAGGATCCATTAATATTTATCCACAAATAATTCAAAGTTTTTGTGATTCAAAAATGTTATCTGGGACATATGGGGTCCAGATATATGGGTAAATACAACAAACTGGATATGAAGATAATTATATTACACATTATACCGAGAAATGCCTTTTCCCACTGGGTGGGAAAGACGTTTCCCATATTGTAATGGTCCATTGAGCACCTATGGTATATGTCATAATAAATTTGAACACCTGCCTCAGATTGACTTCCGTATCATAGTTTGCTTCAGTCCTGAACTGGGAAATAAAGAGAGGAACGAGTTAAGAACATATATCTATCGTTCAATAATTCCTTCCTGTTGGCGGGTTTTTTCTCATGTCTCGTCTGGAAAGAGGAGAACTCAATGATCATTCGTTCACCGGAAGCAGAAGTAAAGATCGTGGTGGAGAGGGATCCTATTAAAACATCTTTTGAAAAATGGGCTAAACCCGGTCATTTCTCAAAGACACTAGCTAAGGGACCTAATACTACCACTTGGATCTGGAACCTACATGCTGATGCTCACGATTTTGATAGCCATACCAATGATTTGGAAGAGATCTCTCGCAAAGTATTTAGTGCTCATTTTGGTCAACTAGCCATCATCTTTATTTGGCTAAGTGGGATGTACTTTCACGGCGCTCGTTTCTCTAATTATGAAGCATGGCTGGGTGATCCTACTCACATCAAACCCAGTGCTCAGGTAGTTTGGCCAATAGTAGGTCAAGAAATTTTGAATGGAGATGTAGGTGGAGGTTTTCGAGGAATACAAATAACCTCTGGGTTTTTCCAGATTTGGCGAGCATCCGGAATAACTAGTGAGTTACAACTTTACTGCACCGCAACTGGTGCATTGATCTTTGCAGCGTTAATGCTTTTTGCTGGTTGGTTCCATTATCACAAAGCTGCTCCAAAATTGGCTTGGTTCCAAGATGTAGAATCCATGTTGAACCACCATTTAGCAGGGTTACTAGGACTTGGGTCTCTAGGTTGGGCAGGACACCAAGTACACGTTTCTTTACCTATTAATCAACTCCTAGATGCTGGAGTGGACCCTAAAGAGATACCACTTCCTCATGAATTTATTTCAAATCGTGATCTTTTAGCTCAACTTTATCCCAGTTTTGCTGAGGGATTGACCCCATTTTTCACCCTGAACTGGTCGGAATATTCCGATTTTTTGACTTTTCGTGGAGGACTCAATCCGGTAACGGGGGGTCTATGGCTGACCGATACTGCACATCACCATTTGGCTATTGCAATTCTGTTTCTGATCGCAGGTCATATGTATAGGACCAATTGGGGTATTGGCCATAACCTCAAGGAAATTTTGGAAGCTCATAAAGGTCCATTTACAGGGGAGGGTCATAGAGGTCTTTACGAGATCTTAACTACCTCATGGCATGCTCAATTAGCTCTTAACCTAGCTATGTTAGGATCTTTAACTATTGTCGTAGCTCACCACATGTATTCTATGCCCCCCTATCCATATCTAGCTATTGACTATGGTACCCAGCTCTCTCTGTTCACGCACCATATGTGGATTGGTGGATTTCTCATAGTTGGTGCTGCTGCACATGCAGCTATTTTTATGGTAAGAGACTATGATCCGACTACTCAATACAACAATCTTTTAGATCGTGTTCTGAGACATCGTGATGCAATTGTATCACACCTCAACTGGGCATGTATATTCTTAGGTTTCCACAGTTTTGGTCTGTATATTCATAATGATACTATGAGTGCTTTAGGACGTCCTCAAGATATGTTTTCAGATACTGCTATACAATTACAACCTATCTTTGCTCAATGGATACAAAACACTCATGCCTCATCACCTAGTTTGACAGCTCCTGATGCAACAGCAAGCACCAGCTTAACCTGGGGAGGTGGTGATTTGGTAGCAGTAGGTGCCAAAGTGGCTTTGTTACCTATTCCATTAGGAACTGCGGATTTTTTAGTGCACCATATTCATGCATTTACTATCCATGTGACTGTATTAATACTACTTAAAGGTGTCTTATTTGCCCGTAGCTCTCGTTTAATACCCGATAAAGTGAATCTTGGTTTTCGTTTTCCTTGCGATGGGCCTGGAAGAGGAGGAACATGTCAAGTATCTGCCTGGGATCATGTCTTCCTAGGGTTATTTTGGATGTATAATGCAATTTCGGTAGTAATATTCCATTTCAGCTGGAAAATGCAGTCCGATGTTTGGGGTAGTATAAGTGATCAGGGAGTGGTAACTCATATCACGGGAGGAAACTTTGCCCAGAGTTCTATTACAATTAACGGGTGGCTCCGTGACTTTCTATGGGCACAAGCCTCTCAAGTAATTCAATCTTACGGTTCTTCATTATCTGCATATGGTCTTTTCTTCTTAGGTGCTCATTTTGTTTGGGCATTTAGTTTAATGTTCCTATTCAGTGGTCGCGGATATTGGCAAGAACTAATTGAATCTATTGTTTGGGCTCATAATAAATTAAAGGTTGCTCCTGCTATCCAGCCCAGAGCCTTGAGTATTGTCCAAGGACGTGCTGTAGGAGTAGCTCATTACCTTCTGGGTGGAATCGCCACAACATGGGCGTTCTTCCTAGCAAGAATTATTGCAGTAGGATAACGGCTAGGAGGATTTGAAAAGCATTATGGCATCAAGATTTCCAAAGTTCAGTCAAGGCTTGGCCCAGGACCCAACTACTCGTCGTATTTGGTTTGGTATTGCTACTGCACATGACTTTGAGAGTCATGATGATATTACCGAAGAACGTCTTTATCAGAAGATTTTTGCTTCTCACTTTGGTCAGTTAGCTATAATCTTTCTGTGGACCTCTGGTAATTTGTTCCACGTGGCTTGGCAAGGCAATTTCGAAGCATGGGTACATGATCCCTTACATGTAAGGCCTATTGCTCATGCAATTTGGGATCCTCATTTTGGTCAACCGGCTGTAGAAGCCTTTACCCGAGGAGGCGCCCCCGGTCCGGTAAATATTGCTTATTCTGGTGTTTATCAGTGGTGGTATACAATTGGCTTACGCACTAATGAAGATCTTTATAGCGGAGCTCTTTTCTTGCTATTTCTTTCCGCTATCTTTTTAATAGCGGGTCGGTTGCATCTACAACCTCAATGGAAACCAAGTGTTTCATGGTTTAAAAATGCCGAATCTCGTCTCAATCATCATTTGTCGGGGCTCTTCGGAGTCAGTTCTTTGGCTTGGACGGGACATTTAGTTCATGTTGCTATCCCTGAATCAAGGGGGGAACACATAAGATGGGATAATTTCTTGTCTGTATTACCGTATCCCCAAGGCTTAGAACCCCTTTTTACAGGTCAGTGGAATCTTTATGCTCAAAATCCTGATTCCAGTAATCATTTATTTGGTACCTCGCAAGGGTCGGGAACTGCTATTCTAACTCTTCTCGGAGGATTTCACCCACAAACTCAAAGTTTGTGGCTAACTGATATAGCTCATCATCATTTAGCTATTGCATTTGTCTTTTTTATTGCTGGTCATATGTATAGAACTAACTTTGGGATTGGACACAGTATAAAAGATATTTTAGAAGCACATATTCCTCCGGGAGGCCGATTAGGACGCGGACATAAAGGTCTTTATAACACAATCAATAATTCTCTTCACTTTCAATTAGGTCTTGCTCTAGCTTCTTTGGGGGTTATCACTTCCTTGGTGGCTCAACACATGTATTCTTTACCCGCCTATGCATTCATAGCACAAGACTTCACTACCCAAGCTGCATTGTATACTCATCATCAATACATTGCCGGATTCATTATGACAGGGGCGTTTGCTCATGGAGCTATATTCCTCATTAGGGATTATGATCCAGAACAGAATAAGGATAATGTATTAGCGAGAATGTTGGAACATAAGGAAGCTATAATATCTCATTTGAGTTGGGCTAGTTTATTCCTAGGTTTTCATACCTTGGGACTTTATGTTCATAACGATGTTATGCTTGCTTTTGGTACTCCGGAAAAACAAATCTTGATCGAACCTATATTTGCTCAGTGGATACAATCTGCTCATGGTAAGACCTTATATGGTTTTGATGTACTCTTATCTTCAGCAAATGATCCAGCATTCAATGCTGGTAAAAGCATATGGTTACCTGGTTGGTTGAATGCTATTAACGATAATAAAAATTCACTCTTTTTAACAATTGGTCCTGGAGATTTTTTGGTTCATCATGCTATTGCTCTAGGTTTGCATACAACTACATTGATTTTAGTCAAAGGTGCTTTAGATGCGCGTGGTTCGAAGCTAATGCCTGATAAAAAAGATTTTGGTTATAGTTTTCCTTGCGATGGTCCGGGACGGGGTGGCACTTGCGATATTTCGGCCTGGGATGCTTTTTATTTGGCAGTTTTCTGGATGTTGAATACTATTGGATGGGTTACTTTCTATTGGCATTGGAAGCATATCACCTTATGGCAGGGGAATGTAGCGCAATTTAATGAGTCTTCCACTTATTTAATGGGATGGTTAAGAGATTATCTTTGGTTAAACTCTTCACAACTTATTAATGGATACAATCCTTTTGGTATGAACAGTTTATCTGTCTGGGCGTGGATGTTCTTATTCGGGCATCTTGTTTGGGCTACTGGATTTATGTTTCTTATTTCCTGGCGTGGATATTGGCAGGAACTGATTGAAACTCTCGCATGGGCCCATGAACGCACACCTTTGGCTAATTTAGTTCGATGGAGGGACAAGCCGGTAGCTCTTTCCATTGTTCAAGCACGATTAGTTGGATTAGCTCACTTTTCCGTAGGTTATATATTCACCTATGCAGCTTTCTTAATCGCCTCTACATCAGGCAAATTTGGTTAATTTGTTTTTTTATTTTCAATTTTAGGAGATATTTAGATTATCAATCTAATCATCTCTGCATAAAAAGATTGAATAATCCACGTAATACTTCTCCATCTCAAATTTGATTTATATTTTTTATTCCTGGATATAAGCTGACTAAATCATTATGGCAAGAAAAAGTCTCATTCAAAGAGAAAAAAAGAAACAAAGATTGGAAAGGAAATATACTCTTCTTCGTCAATCTTTAAAAAAAGAGATGAGCGAAGTCTCATCATTGGATGAAAAATTGGAAATTTATAGAAAATTACAATCTTCACCACGTAATAGTGCACCTACACGTCTTCGTCGCCGTTGTTCGACGACTGGAAGGCCTAGAGCCAACTATAGGGATTTTGAGTTGTCCGGATATATAATCCGGGAGATGGCTCACGCATGTTTGTTGGCCGGGGTAACAAAATCGAGTTGGTAGGAGGAAAAAAAGATTATTTAAGGTTTTTGTGATGATAGAAAAGTCCCTCCCCTCCCTATATAGGGAGGGAGGATAACATGAGTAAGGGGTTGCTCAATGTAACCCATTTTGGCTATTATAGCAAAGCTAATATTAAGGGATAGCGCGGAGTAGAGCAGTTTGGTAGCTCGCAAGGCTCATAACCTTGAAGCCACGGGTTCAAATCCCGTCTCCGCAAAGACACAATAGTCAAAAAGGATGACTCATTCCATTGAGAATGGCTTGATAAACCATGAAAGGATACGACCAAACCAAAAACTATTCCTTTTTCTATTTCATCTTCCGGATGGGCGGGTAGCGGGAATTGAACCCGCATCTTCTCCTTGGCAAGGAGAAATTTTACCATTCAACCATACCCGCATTTGACTCATTATTGGAGTATATAATATATACTCCATATATTACCACTTACTTATATGTAAGTATATTTTACTGGAATTATAGTCTGATTATTTACTATACCAATAATAAAATAACTCCTGCCAAGATCACTTTCATTTAGTTCCTTGGCATTTATGGGAAATGCCATTGCGAACTATAATGCCCCTCCGGAGAGGGGAGGGGGGGCGAGTTTCAACTCAAAAGATCTTAGAACATATCTACGATATGAAAGAATTTAGAATACCTACTAAAAAGACTGATCCAATCCATAATGATACGCCCGAAAATAGCACATTTTTGCTACTTGACCAACCATTAGGAGAGGCAAGTGCGACAGGTACACCAATTACTAGGAGAAATGAAATTGCAATTAATGCAAACACAGACGATTGGAAAGCAATAGTCATGGTTGTGATCTTAAAAGCTTCCAACAGATTCAATAGACTATACCATCGGATCCCTATCCGGTCAAATTATAATCAAATGCACTATGGATTTTATTTGATCATAAATTAATCGAGCTTAAATTTATCAAATTTCGATTTGAGTGTGAAAGAATAGGGAAATTCGTTTCTTTTTACCATCATGAGATATCAACTATAATATAGATAACAACCCTATAGTTAGGTATTAACTGTCGGGGTAAAATAGAATTGTTTTCGTCCGGGAGAGATGGCCGAGTGGTTGATGGCTCCGGTCTTGAAAACCGGTATAGTTAACTATCGAGGGTTCGAATCCCTCTCTCTCCTTTTGTTCATTGAACAATTGAACTTATCAGTTCAGTACCAAAAAAGGCTCGGCTATATAATATAGATAGCCGAGCAACAAGGATTCAGTTGGAAAAATAATATCGAAGGATACCACTATCCCATCTCCCAACATGGGAAATAAATCTAAATTGGATAGATTTAGATTTTATCTAGCTTCATCTATGGTTTAATTAAGAGGGGTCATGGAAAGAACAGGTTCAAAATCACGATCAATTCCTTTCTCAAATCCTGCTGCAGCTGCGCGAGCCCTTCCTGCATGCCACAAATGACCTACGAAAAAGAAAAATCCTAGAACAAAATGAGAGGTGGCTAACCAACTTCGAGGTGAAACATAATTCACCGCATTAATCTCGGTAGCTACACCACCCACAGAATTTAAAGAACCTAAAGGAGCATGAGTCATATATTCCGCTGAACGTCGTTCTTGCCAGGGTTGTATGTCCTTTTTCAACTTACTCAAGTCCAAACCATTAGGACCCCTTAGAGGTTCCAACCAGGGAGCACGAAGATCCCAAAAACGCATTGTTTCTCCTCCGAAGATAATTTCTCCAGTAGGAGAACGCATAAGATATTTACCTAAACCAGTAGGCCCTTGGGCAGACCCCACACTAGCTCCAAGACGTTGATCTCTAACTAGAAAAGTAAATGCTTGAGCTTGAGAGGCCTCTGGGCCAGTAGGCCCATAGAATTCACTGGGATAAGCTGTATTGTTAAACCAAACAAAACAACAAGCAGTGAAACCAAAGATAGAAAGAGCCGCTAAACTATAGGACAAGTAAGCTTCTCCGGACCACACAAACGCACGACGAGCCCATGCAAAAGGTTTTGTTAAGATGTGCCAGATACCACCGAAAATACAAATGGAACCTAACCACACATGTCCTCCAATTAGATCTTCTAGATTGTCCACGCTAACAATCCATCCCTCTCCCCCAAAAGGGGACTTGAGTAAATAACCAAATATAACACCTGGGTTAAGCGTAAGATTCGTAATTTTTCTTACATCTCCACCGCCGGGAGCCCAGGTATCATATATGCCACCAAAATACACAGCCTTGAATACTAAGAGAAAAGCACCAACACCTAGCAAGATTAGGTGAATACCTAAAATTGTGGTCATTTTGTTCCTATCTTTCCATACATAACCAAAAAAGGGAAAAGATTCTTCTAAAGTTTCGGGTCCGATTAGTGCATGATAAATACCACCGAAACCTAAAACTGCAGAAGAAATTAAGTGAAGTACCCCAGATACAAAATAGGGAAAAGTATCCACAATTTCCCCACCAGGACCGACTCCCCATCCTAGAGTAGCTAAATGAGGAAGTAAAA